ACCAAGACATTCACCGAAGAAGCGGAAGTCCTTTTGAAGGAAGCTATTCAGGAACAGACGGAGCGGTTTATACTTCAGGAACAAACATAAAGAAATTTATCATTCTTAGTACAAGGGGAATAGTTCATAAACTTCTCTTATTAATTCAAAATGTATTTCTTGTAGACATATAAATTAAATGAAATATAAAAAATAGATGGAAAAAAATTGCGTCCAATAGGATTTGAACCTATACCAAAGGTTTAGAAGACCTCTGTCCTATCCATTAGACAATGGACGCCCTCCATTCCGACTTTTTTCTTTAGAATTTTTTCCCCTTCCTATCTCTATACCCTGCTCGTACAAATTTTTGTATTGTATGTGAGAGAATTTCGGAAAAGATGTGCATTTACATTTATTCAAATTACACATTAATAATCCACGCGCCATTATCATATATCATCATAATATCATATAATTAATATAATATGGAGCGGGTAGCGGGAATCGAACCCGCATCGTTAGCTTGGAAGGCTAGGGGTTATAGTCGACGCCAATTCATAATTGTTAATTTGAACGTCTCTAATTCAAAACCGAACATGAAACTTTGGTTTCATTCGGCTCCTTTATGGAAGATAGATTTCCAGATCTAAGTCGTAAACGCAATAAAAAAATGAGATCCATAACATCTATGTCAGCCTTTCTGCCTTAATAGACCCAAAGCAACTCGCTTTTTAGATGATCCTTCTAGAAGAGTGGAATTATAACAAATCCTTCTAGTTACTTCGTTCTTTATTTCTACTTGTTCGAATCTTGAGGAAAATAATTGTGTTTCCACCGAGCTGAAACAATATGTAGGTGGCTTTAGTAAACCAAAGTCATCGTTTCATTTTCATAGCTATTTTGCTTCAATCCCCCCTCTAAAAAAAAAAAAATAGAAGATCTAGTTACGATTAGAAAAATAGTTTGCGTATCTCCCTCCATGGATTCTTTACTCATACTCATTCAATTGGAAGTCTTTATCCAACTCAAAAAATTATGCTTCGCGATTCCATAATCCAATTAATTTATAATTGATCCTTGGCTTGGGTACAAATCCCGAGAATGTATATTCTTCCTCAAATCGTTTATTGAGAGGTAAAGGATTAAATCCTTCCTAAGAAATAAAGTTTTTAATCGGAATATGAATAAAACCGAAAGAACCCTTAACTATTTAAGCTGTTAATAGAACGAATCACACTTTTACCACTAAACTATACCCGCCACAATGTTATTATTGTATATGAATGGACCATTTGTCGAACAAGAGCATCATACATAATAAAGATAGTAGATAGTATCGGAACAAAATATTGAAATAATGAGTTCTGTCTTGGGTGAGTTATTTAGTGACAGGCGTGGCCTGAACCATTTAAGTTAGAACATAAAAAGGACTTATGCAAAAATCCATAGCTATATTTTTTATTTCCCCTTTTTCTATTTGAGTATTCCCGTTATCTAAATGCAATTCGAATTTAATTGCTTAACTTAAACTTAAAAACTGATAAAATTTATCTTTTGTATCTGTATAAAGATAGAATAAAGAAATCAAAGAATAAAAAAAAAAGACTTTTTATTTTATTTACTTCATGTGTAACATAGTAATTATCCTTTGTTCAATTGGGAGAGATGGCTGAGTGGACTAAAGCGTCGGATTGCTAATCCGTTGTACGAGTTATTCGTACCGAGGGTTCGAATCCCTCTCTTTCCGCCTCTTCTGATGACTTGAGATTTTCTTTCAAATTCGAAAGAAAATCTCGAGCACTTTTTATCATAATTAAATATCTCGAATAGATAAAATCATAAGAAAATGAAGAAATCAAGCAACAAAGAATCCCTTATTTTTTTATTCCTCACGTCCAGGATTACGTCCTGGATCATTAGATAGGAATCCGAAGATGAAGAGAGAAACAAAGAATATCACCACTGTGTAAACGAAGAGTTTGAGAGTAAGCATTACAAAATCTCCAAGATAAGATCGTTTTTGGTAAAAAGGGGAATAGATTATCCATTTTTATACCACATATTCCATTTTTACACCAAACAAAACAAGAAATAAAGTGGTTTCTATAAAAAAAAAGGAATTTTCGTAAATTGTAATAAGACTCTTTCGGTATGAAAATGAGTTTTTATGTGCACAATTAGTTATTGTGGGGACCCTATTATAGGGTCCTTGTTCACTGGAAAAGGTCAGAATGAGGAAGTGAGGTGATCCAGATTCATCGCGCTTATTAAAGAATTTCCATGTTTAAATTGAGGGTTCATAATGTAAGACTTATCTGATCTTATCAATTGATTGTTATAATATTAATATTTCTTTTTTTTTTTTCATTGACTAAATCATGAATGTTTGTAAGACAGTATTAAAGATCTCATCGAAAACTTACAGCAGCTTGCCAAACAAAGGCTAAGAGAAAAAAGAATAAGGGTATGACTGGCATAACATCTACGATTGGATTGAAAAAAGCATAAGCCTCGGGCAATTTGGCAAAGAAAAAATTACTCGAATGAAGTATAGAATTAAGATAGATACAGATTAAACTAAAGATATTAAGCATAACAAATGTTTCATTCTTGGAGATAATTGTATTTTGATTGAGTTATTGATATAAGGTAAAAATTAAGAAAGTCAAAATAGACCCCAAAATACTTCTTCTTTAACTAACCCAATCAAAAAGCCTTCAATTCTCAAACGAAAATAGAAGGAATCATACTTTCATACAATATCTTAATTGAATTATATGTAATGATCAATAAATTCAGTTTAATTTTACAACTACACGTGTCAAATCTTAGCAATAATCTAACATATTCCATAGATTAGATATTGGGGGAATTGACGAATGACCAACACCTATATTACTATTTATTAGTATTGAATAGAAATCTAAATGGGGCGTGGCCAAGTGGTAAGGCAACGGGTTTTGGTCCCGCGACTCGGAGGTTCGAATCCTTCCGTCCCAGAGCCGTCCAATTCTACCAGAATAAAGATTGCTTTGTTCTATTAAAATATAAAAGAAAAATCTTCTGTTTAAGTAAGATTAAGAGTGTAATGTTTAGTTTATTTAATAGTTCCTTTTCCGATTTCTAATGATTCAGAAAAGAATCGTATGTTTTACTTTCTTTTTCACAAATCGAATCGAGCACTGATGATATACAGAATCTATTTGTGATACAGGTAGGATAGGAATATGGATCAATATATAAAAAAAAATATGCACCTGCTTATCTTTTCACTTATACAAGATTGTCCAGCATACCTTAGCCCCCCTTTTTTTTTATGATTCACTAGCCCCATAAAATTTGTCAGTAGATAGGAGTTAAGCCACAATGGCGGTCGAAATTTTAATATGTAACAGATGCATTTTTTTATCTAAATTTTGGATTTCACATCTGGTTCTAATTAAAAATTGTAAATCAATGTAACGATTGGATCGGGGGGGGGGTAATTTAGACATTCCATTCACTTCACTTTGATAAATAATTACAATTCCATTTTTTTATTAATAAAAAAATGGAATTGTAGTAAAGATTACTTAGCCTGAAGTAAAACAAAGTAGAAACAATGTCCATATTGCACCGCGGTTACTCTATTTCATTGACAACGACATTTCTGTTTTGGTGAAGAAGATCTGTTATTCCTTAAATCTCTGCGATTACCTCCATTGAATTGACAATTGTTTGATAAATTTTGATGGATATGACAAGATCATATTATTCCAATATTTTTTTTTATCAATCAGATCGGGTCAAATAAAAGAATAACGACCTAAACTTTACACAAAACTTTTCTATTCATCCCCACGAAAAAAAAAAGAAATACATACAAAATAACAAAATATATAAATAATAAGAGGTTAATAAAAATTAACCCTTGTTGAGACTTCGACAGATAAATAACCATACATATAGAAAAAAATAAAGTATTATTATATATCGATTGAGCCAATGATTATTCACGATTCCATATTGAATCAATTCCATACCGGTTCCAAACTAGAGGAATGTTATGGTAAAACTTCGTTTAAAACGATGTGGTAGAAAGCAACGCGCGACTTGAAGGACATGATCGGTTGTGGATTCTTACATCCACCACTTTTTTATATAGGAATTATGAGGTGCTCGTTGGCTCGACATAGTTTGTTCTGTTCTACTCTACTGGAACCTCCGCTTGGTTGGGTTTGGGGTTAAAGTAAAAAGTAATATAGTACATGATGGAGCTCGAGCGGAAAAAATCAATTCATTTCTCAGAGGTAAGGGTCTAGGGTTAATGCCAATCAATAAGTTGGAACAACTTCGTAAGCATATCTTCGATATAGAAATTGAAAAGATTAAATTCTAACATCTAACAAAAGGTCTTTTTGTATTTGAAACTTTTTTTGTTGGAATTGGGAAAACTATTTCGATCAAAAGTGTATCACATGGGAATCGATCGTTCGTATGACTCTTCGACAGTCAATAAATAACAAAGGGTATGTTGCTGCCATTTTGAAACGATTAAGGATCACCGAAGTAATGCCTAAACCCAATGATTCAAAACAAGGATAAACGATCCTGGAACAAGAAAATGCCATTTTCAATTGTCTCAACAACTTGAGCAGAATAAAAAAAATTGGTTAGAGATGGCTCAATAAATGAAATGCCAAGGACTCAGGATTTTCCTTTGAACTCTTGGAGAATTATTCAACTTGAGTTATAAGTACGAATGATTTTTTCGGATTTTTCGTTAAGGAATAATAAAAATAAAAAAACTATTGAATTTATTATTTTTATTTTATGGACCCATTTATTTGCCTTGCCACTCTATACACTATGACATAAATGAAAATCATTCTTTCTCGAGCCGTACGAGGAGAAAGCCTCCTATACGTTTCTAAGGGGGGAATTGTTCATATATATATCTATCCCAATGAGCCATCTATCGAATCGTTGCAATTGATGTTCGATCCCGAAGAGAAGGAAGAGATCTTCAGAAAGTCGGTTTTTACGATCCAATAAAGAATCAAACTTATTCAAACGTTCCTGCTATTCTATATTTCCTTGAAAAAGGCGCTCAACCTACGGGAACCGTTCATGATATTTCAAAGAAGGCAGAGATTTTTAAAAAACTTCGCGTTAATTATAATTACACGAATTAAGAATTAAACTAAAAATTTATATCCAATATTCCAATATGAAATAGAAAAACTTGAGTAAATATATGCATATGCACTAACAGAATAAATACATATACGATATGGGATTATCTTCAATTGGGTGGTTTTTGGTGAGACTCTGCTAAAAAAAAATGGGCCAAGCTTGCTTATTGTACCCTTAATAGTAAATAAACCCGAGATTTTCTTCTTCTTTATTTAAATTGAATTTATTTTTATTTATTTCTTTTTTACATCTACACTTTTTTGATTCTCTATGTAGGTTAGCTATGAAGTGCCAATCTAACACAAGTCCTTATTATTTTATTTCCATTTTTTTCTTTTGTTTTTTCAATGTCCATATTGACAATAGTGTATTGAGCAAATATAATTGATCGTGGATAAATGGATCTATTTATCCCCGCCCCAATAAGTTGTTTAGTTCATGTAAGTGATGGGTTCCTTTGACATAGCACAAGAAGTCTCTTTTGAATAAACAAACAAAAAAAAATGGAAAAAATGAATTAAAAGAAAAAAAAGGGGTCCGTTTATATATTTATCTGGGAATTGATTATTATATAATAAATATATATTATATATTTTTAGATCTGTTCATTATTAATAATCATAATCAATTATAAAAAAATGTTTTTGGGGTGGGACCAGTCTCTCTTGTTTTTTTATTCCGATCGTATCTACGCACCATAATTTTATTTTTGGGTTGCTAACTCAACGGTAGAGTACTCGGCTTTTAAGTGCGGCTAGAATCTTTTACACATTTGGATGAAGCAACGGATTCGTCCATACCGTTGGTAGAGTTTGTAAGACCACGACTGATCCTGCGCGGGAACGAATGGAAAAAACAGCATGTCGTATCAATGAGTAACTCCAAGATAAGAGTACTTAATCCTTACGGGATCGGTACAAAATAATATTTGTTTTGATTCTTAGAACGGTACAAAAAAATCAATTCATGGTTGGATCAAGTGAATAAATGGATAGAGCTGAGAGGCTCAAATTAAGTTATAGGGAAATAAAAAAAGCAACGAGCTTCTGTTCTTAATTTGAATAATTACCCGATCTAATTATACGTTAAAAATATATTAGTCCCTGGTGCGGGAAAAGGTTATTTCATAACCTTAAAAAAAAGGTGGAGAATCCGTTTATTTTATGAATCCTAATTATTTTATTAACAATATCCCTGAGTGGAGACGAATGTGTAGAAGAAACAGTATATTGAGAAACATAATTTATTCTAAAGTCAAAAGAGCGACCGGGTTGCAAAAATAAAGGATTTCTAACCATCTCGGTATCTTATAATATCTTATAACGAGCAAAAAACCAATTGGATGGAAAAAGAGAGAATCCCTTGATTAATCATCTCCGAGGTATCTATCTTACTATATACCTTGTTTTGACTGTATCGTACTATGTATCGTTTGATGGCCCGAGAAATCCCCTACCCTCTGCTTTGGTTCAAATCGAATTTCAAATTAAAATGAAGGAATTCCAATTACAAGGATATTTAAAGATAGATAGATCACGAGAACGAGACTTCCTATATCCGCTTCTCTTTCAGGAATACATTTATGCACTTGCTCACGATCCTGGATTAAATAAATTGATTCCTTATGAACCTATGGAAAGTTTAGGTTATGACAATAAATATAGTTCACTAATTGTTAAACGTTTAATTACTCGAATGTATCAACAAAAGTATTTGATTATTTTGGCTAATGATTCTAATCAAAATAAATTTGTTGGGCATAAGAAAAATTTTGATTATCAAATGATATCAGAGGGGTTTGCAGTCATTGTGGAAATTCCACTCTCACTGCGATTAGTATCTTTTCTAGAAAGTAAAGAAATAGCCAAATCCATTAATTTACAATCAATTCATTCCATATTTCCTTTTTTAGAGGATAAATTATCCCATTTAAATCATGTATTAGATATACTAATACCCCATCCTATCCATCTGGAACTATTGGTTCAAACCCTTCGCTGTTGGATACAAGATGCCTCCCTTTTGCACTTATTGAGATTCTTTCTCTACGAGTATCATAATTGGAATAGTCTTATTACTCAAAAAACGAAAATTCATTTTTCATTTTCAAAAGAGAATCAAAGATTATTCCTGTTCCTATATAATTTTCATGTATATGAATCGGAATCCATATTTGTGTTTCTCCGTAAACAATCTTCTTATTTACGATCAACATCTTATAGAGCTTTTCTTGATCGAACACATTTTTATGGAAAAATAGAACATTTTCTGGCGGTTTTTCATAATGATTTTCATATTACCCTGTGGTTGTTCAAGGATCCTTTCGTGCATTATTTCAGATAT